AAGATAAGCACGAAAATTAAAGCTTCTATAAATACAGATACGCCCAATACATCAAAACTCATTGCCCATGGATAAAGAAAAACCGTTTCAACATCAAAAACAACAAAAACTAGAGCAAACATATAATAACGGATTCTAAATTGTAACCAAGCGTTGCCCATTGGTTCTATACCCGATTCATAACTAGAAAGTTTCTCCGGCCCTTTCCTAATCGGGGCTAAAATCCCAGAAATTAAAAATGCCAAAATAGGAATAAGACTTGATATTATTAGAAATGCCCAAAAAATATCATATTCGTAAAGCAAAAACATAGACGCACTCCTATGAACGTGGAAAATATATGGGATTGGTTGATTCGAATTGAAGTTCTAAAGTCATTGATAATTAGTTAGTCAAAACAACAATTTATTTTGACCAAACCATCTAGTTTCTTTTGATTATTGCAGGGCATATCTCATTTCAAGATTTATCGACTGACTTGATCGGGATCCTATTTCCAGTCTACTTAATTTTTTTAGTTCAATTTTCTTTAATTGCTTTAGTTAGTATAACTCTAGATATTATACTTAGACAAATTTTCTTGTTTTTGCCTAGGATTCTTCCTAAAGCCTAAAGAAAGCAAATAGAATTCTTATTTTGTGTTTAAAAATTTTGAATTTATTATTCTTTTGATTATTTGAATTTTCTTTATAAAAATGCGAGTTCGGAATTTGGATTTTTTAGGAATAGAGTCGAAAGTTTTTTTCTTAGTAATTTAGAATAGAACAAGTATTCAAATGTAAGAGAATGGGTAGGTATCTGGGGATTTCGAATATCTTAATCTTAGTGTTGATATATTCCGTTTATCAGATCTAGATGGGGTGGGGTTTTCTCTTGATTGAATACAGAAAAAGAAGACCACCCCCCTTGTTTTGGTGTGCTTCGCCGGGTCTTGGTAAGGTATACCAAAGACCAGGAGTATCGCTGGCTTAACCCCTTGATTGTGGGCAGAAAAATGCATATGGAATTTCCCTCCAACAATTAATGACGAAGGGTTGGTTTGTTTGGAAAAAGATCGATTCGATCCCTTGAAATATGTTTTTTCGGTTTTCTGTTCTGCTTTAAATGATTCCCGTGAGTGAGTTTCTAGGACAAATTTTGTTTCGATGAACCAACCGGTCAGTTATAAGCAACAAACAAGAATGAAGAAATCAAAATTATACAATTTTTTATTTCAAATGAAAATTTGGAATTTTATTCATTTTTTTTATAGGGCTCTAGGGCTATACGGACTCGAACCGTAGACCTTCTCGGTAAAACAGATCAAACTTATTATTATCAAAATGATCTGAACTGTTTCAAAGACCCAACATGCATTTTTTTTGCATTGGGCTCTTTCATTAACTGATAGAAATATCAGCCAATCTGCCATATTTTTTTCTTGACAGAAAAATAAGATAAGGAGATGGCTCCATGTGCTCTGATTCATTATTTGGGATTCTAATTCAGAGCACTACCAAAGTGTTTCAAAGGTGAAGTTATTTTGACGTAGGTCTGCCTTTGGCCTAGAATTTTAAGTTAAATGAAGTCTCTATCGTTCGGCTTAAAAAATCCAATATGAAACTTCATACACCTTCAAGTTCATAGGACGAAAAGAGATTTTTTGAGGGCCTTATACTCATTATGCCTAGCATTGAATATACTGCTATTCACCTTATCAATATCTCAAGGCGGAGCCTGTTTGGTACCTACAAAGGGCACTCAAATAGGACCGAACCTCTCGTCAGGCTATTGTTCTCTTTTCTCTTAAAGTTATTATGGAGTAAGACATCGATTTCTCAATAAGATCCATTTTTTGGATTGTATGGTGGATTCCCCTGAAAAACATTGGCGCGCGTGTAAACGAGGTGCTCTACCAACTGAGCTATAGCCCTTAGTGCTTGTGATGCATATTTTATCATGTATATAATTTGTTGTCAAGATCAATATTCTATGATCCAACATCCGAAATTTTTGAGTGGTATTGGTTCGATTATTGTTGCTTATAAGGAATATGATATTTATAATCCATCGATAGGATGGGTTCTATTTGGTTCTCTTTGGGATAATAAGTGACCTACTTAACTCAGTGGTTAGAGTATCGCTTTCATACGGCGGGAGTCATTGGTTCAAATCCAATAGTAGGTAGAACTTATTAGATACCGGAGTCAACGGTATCTAATAAGTTTTTTGTCCCACCCTTATTTTTATAGATTTTTTATTTATTTCATTTTTGAATTGCGTTGTATCTAAATTGGATTCTGCTTGATTGGATTCTGTCGAGTGAATCCAATCAAAATAGGGTTTAGAAACAGAACCTCTTTTGATTATTTGAACGCACCAACTAGTTATGAAATTGCATTGACAGCCTCGACTCTTGTCCTAGCTCGTCGGAGAGCTAGATTTGCCTCAATTATTTGTCTCTTTCCTTCAGCCTTTTTCAAATTAGCTTCTGCTATTTCAAGAGTTTGCTGAGCTTCTT